CAAATGGCTAAAATATCTTCTGCTTTATATGATTATCAATCAAATAAAAAGTTATTCTATGTATCAATTCTTACATCTCCTACTACTGGTGGAGTAACAGCTAGTTTTGGTATGTTGGGGGATATCATTATTGCCGAACCTAATGCCTATATTGCATTTGCGGGTAAAAGAGTAATTGAACAAACATTGAATAAGACAGTACCTGAAGGTTCACAAGCGGCTGAATATTTATTCCATAAGGGCTTATTCGATCCAATCGTACCACGTAACCCTTTAAAAGGTGTTCTGAGTGAGCTATTTCAGCTCCACGCCTTTTTTCCTTTCAATAAAAATTCAATCAAGTAGAGTCTTGAGTTCAACTTTTTTTTGTGGCGAACAACTAGTTAGTTAGTTTATCAGAATCAAAATAAAAAAAAAAACCGAAAAAATGAATTTTTATTTGGTGACATAAGATTTAATTGTAGAAAGAATCATGCGGATAATTGTTGTTTTTTACCGATATTGCTGATTAGTAATATCGGTAAAAAAACAACAACATAAACAGCGAATTCTTCCTTCGAATTAGGAGGCAAGGCAAATAAAACGAATTTCGTGTTCTGTTCGCCTCTTCTATATGTATATATTTCAAATATAGAAACTATAGAATCTTGTTCTATATCTCCCAAGAAGTCCCCTTTTTATAAGAATTCCTGCTCTTGGGTCGGATTCTAACGAATCTTTCGGGGATTTTTAAATTTTTAAGAGACTCTTTTTTTATTAAAAAAGAAATTAGAAGAAGAGGATAAGAACAATATAAGAATAAAAATAAAAGAAGTAAGAATAATAAAGAAAGTGGATTATCATACATACATCTATTTCATGTAGAAAGATGAATAAGTACGTTTATTTAGTTCGACATTGCTTGCACTTATTATATATACTCACTTCGATATACTTAGTATACTAATATACGAATTATAATATGAATTATAATTATTATAAGATATCCTTATAACAATAACAGGTACAAATATTAAATCGAGGTACCCCATTCTATGACAATTCTCAACAACTTACCCTCCTTTTTTGTGCCTTTAGTGGGCCTAGTATTTCCGGCAATTGCAATGGCCTCTTTATCTCTTCATGTTCAAAAAAAAAAGATTTTTTAAATCTGATGTGGTCAAATCTCATCTAGTTTTTTTTTCAAGACTTAGCGAACAAGGATATCCATTTAGTAGAATATTGTATAAGAATAACAGGTGGCTTTCTCCGAACATAAATGAAAAAGATCTTATACATGTGTAAACATTATATATGGACAGACGAATTCTAGCAATTAAAAAAAAATAGGCTGGGATCCGAACTCATGTCTGAAAGTAAAGTAAATCTATCCATATGTATGTAGCTATTGATAGGGAATCATATGAAGGGGATGCTTTTATTTTATTATATCTAACAAATTCGATTAATTACTACTAAAAGTTCACATCAGAATAGTACTAGTTGATGAGAGTTACTTCGGAAAAAAAAAGTCAAGTGAATTTTTTTTTGTTATTCCATAAAATGCAACTGGATCTACTATGTATGAGTTGGCGATCAGAATATATATGGATAGAATTTATAGCAGGATCTCGCAAAACAAGTAATTTCTGCTGGGCGTTTATCCTTTTTTTAGGTTCATTAGGATTCTTATTGGTTGGAATTTCTAGTTATCTTGATAAGAATTTGATATCCTTCTTTCCGCCTCAACAAATCCCTTTTTTCCCACAAGGGATCGTAATGTCTTTCTATGGGATCGCGGGTCTCTTTATTAGTTCCTATTTGTGGTGCACAATTACATGGAATGTAGGTAGCGGTTATGATCGATTTGATAGAAAAGAAGGAATAGTGTGCATTTTTCGTTGGGGATTTCCTGGAAAAAATCGCCGCATCTTTTTACGATTCCTTATGAAAGATATTCAGTCCATCAGAATAGAAGTAAAAGAGGGTATTTATGCTCGTCGTGTCCTTTATATGGAAATCAGAGGCCTGGGAGACGTTCCCTTGACTCGTACTGATGAGAATTTGACTCCACGGGAAATTGAGCAAAAGGCTGCGGAATTGGCCTATTTCTTGCGTGTACCGATTGAAGTATTTTGAAAAAAGAAACTGCAAAATAAATGCTTTCTCAGCAGGAGGAAAACCCCTAAGAATCCTCCTTTTTCTATAAGCATAACTTACTTAATTAAAGTTTCTTCAGAACGCCTCGTGGGGCCGAAGCAAGGCAAACGTGTACGTGGCGGCCATAATATAAAACGAAACCTTTTTTGTTTTTGTCTGTCAATTTTTTTTTCGAAATATTTGATATTTTCTTTTTTAATAACCAGGAAGTTCTTTCATTTCGAAATCAGAAATCATTATTGGAATCTTTATTTGAATCTTTCGGGCATTCATCAAAGGGGAGTAATTACTTCGAATATTTGATCAATTAAGATATCTGGAAACAATCTATTTTTTTATTATTTCTTCATTTGAATTCGAATTCGAAGTGGAGTCTTCTTCTATTTCTGTATTTTTTCTACACTAGATTCAAGGACTAACCTCTGAATCACAACTAAAAAATGAGGGCTCGATTAATAAATTAATAATTAATAGGCGCGATACCTTATAATAGAACTTATGCTTGATAGAAATATTAGATCGCATAGAGTCAACGAATGAGGTGACAATTCACAGATGAAAAAATGACAAAAAAGAGCGCATCTATTCCCCTTCGATATCTTTCATTTATAGTATTTGTAGTCTTTTTGCCCCGGTGGATCACTCTCTCATTTAATAAAAGTCTAGAATCTTGGGTTACTAATTGGTGGAATACTAGGCAATCCGAAACTTTTTTGAACGATATTCAAGAAAAGAGTATTCTAGAAAAATTCATAGAATTAGAGGAGCTATTTCTCTTGGATGAAATGGTAAAGGAATTCCCGGAAAGACATCTACAAAAGTTTCGTATGGGGCTCCACAAAGAAACAATCCAATTGATCAAGATACACGATGAGGATCATATCCATACAATTTTGCACTTCTCGACAAATCTAATCTGTTTCGTTATTCTAAGTGCTTATTCTATTCTGGGTAATGAAGAACTTGTTTTTCTTAATTCTTGGGTTCAAGAATTCCTATATAATTTAAGCGACACAATAAAAGCCTTTTCCATTCTTTTAGTAACTGATTTATGTATCGGATTCCATTCGCCCCACGGTTGGGAACTAATGATTGGCTATGTCTATAACGATTTTGGATTTTTTCATAATGATCAAATTATATCTGGTCTTGTTTCCACTTTTCCAGTCATTCTAGATACAATTTTCAAATATTGGATTTTCCTTTATTTAAATCGTGTATCTCCGTCACTTGTAGTGATTTATCATTCAATGAATGACTGAAAAACGAGTCAAGAAGAATGTTTCTTACGTTGTACCTAAGCAAAGCATTCCAGGTCGTACTTACCTTACTCTTTCTACCCATTCAGAGAATTCCTCCTATATTCCAGTAAAATTATTTCAGTAAATAGCAAAATCGTGGATAGGGAACTATACTAGCGACCTACCCAATTTTATTGTAGAAATTTTCGGGATCAACGATTGGACCATGCAAATTAGAAATACTTTTTCTTCAATAAAGGAAGAGATTACTCGATTCATTTCCGTATCACTCATGATATATATAATAACTCGGGCCTCCATTTCAAATGCATATCCCATTTTTGCGCAGCAGGGTTTTGAAAATCCACGAGAAGCCACTGGTCGTATTGTATGCGCCAATTGCCATTTAGCTAATAAACCCGTGGATATTGAGGTTCCGCAAGCGGTACTTCCTGATACTGTGTTTGAAGCAGTTGTTAGAATTCCTTATGATATGCAACTGAAACAAGTTCTTGCTAATGGTAAAAAGGGGGGGTTGAATGTAGGGGCCGTTCTTATTTTACCGGAAGGGTTTGAATTAGCCCCCCCCAGTCGTATTTCTCCCGAGATGAAAGAAAAGATAGGCAATCTATCTTTTCAGAATTACGGCCCCACTAAAAAAAATATTCTTGTGATAGGGCCTGTTCCTGGTAAGAAATATAGTGAAATCACCTTTCCTATTCTTTCCCCGGATCCCGCGACTAATAAAGAAGTTCACTTCTTAAAATACCCAATATACGTAGGTGGTAACAGGGGAAGGGGCCAGATTTATCCCGACGGGACAAAAAGTAACAATACGGTTTATAATGCTACAGCAGCGGGTATAGTAAGCAAAATCATACGAAAAGAAAAAGGGGGGTACGAAATAACCATAACGGATGCATTGGATGGACGCCAAGTGGTTGATATTATCCCCCCAGGACCAGAACTTCGTGTTTCAGAGGGCGAATCTATCAAACTTGATCAACCATTAACAAGTAATCCTAATGTGGGTGGATTTGGTCAGGGAGATGCAGAAATAGTACTTCAAGATCCACTACGTGTCCAAGGCCTTTTGTTCTTTTTGGCATCTGTTGTTTTGGCACAAATCTTTTTAGTTCTTAAAAAGAAACAGTTTGAGAAGGTTCAATTGTCCGAAATGAATTTCTAGATCCGCAAATTTATCAACATCAGGTTTGTAAAAAGAACAAAATTTTTGTTCGCAATTCCAATTATGTTATGTATGAGCAAAAAAATTATGAAAAGTCTTTTGCTTGTTTCTATTCTTTTTCGACCAAATGTCGGGAATTTCTTGTACTGCACTCCTAAATCATAGTATATATTGTGAAGAAGACTATTTTACTTTACCCCTCCTTTGTTTTGTCAATCCAAGTGGGAGGGGTTATCACGATTGTCTGATTAAAATATTTTAGAATGCGTCGGTAGTTTTCTATTCTAATCGAATCAAATTCGATTAGAACTAGATACTAAGCATAAGATAAGTAAGCGGAGAATATAAAGAAAGCAAGGATTAATAAGGGAAACAAGGGAATCAAAAAGGTATTATTCGTCGTCCTAGTCTTCGACATCAGAAAGGGAATT